TAGAGCCATTGCAACACCCATCAAAGGGGTCGTTCCCCATCCAGGAGCTACTTTACCATATTCGGAATTCAATGGTTTCAATAACTTCCCTACAGTAGTGCTTCTTGGACCTGATCTAGAAATATCTTCAACAGTTTGTGTAGCCATAAATCTTATTTTGTATTCATTACGATCTGTTGACTTTGTATACCATTCCGTTGTAAATAAACGATCTTATCATAGATCCATTGTGGTCTTTCAATTCTATAATAATGGAAACAGCAACCCTAGTCGCCATCTTTATATCTGGGTTACTTGTAAGTTTTACTGGGTATGCTCTATATACTGCCTTTGGGCAACCCTCTCAACAACTAAGAGATCCATTCGAGGAACACGGGGACTAGTTGACGTAATCAGCCTCCAAATATTTGGAGGCTGATTACGTCAATGAAGATAATGAAAAATTATTTCATTTTTTAGTTGAAATTGTAGGTGGTTCCCGAAAAAAAATAGCGAAAAAAATTATTCCTAAAGTCGATACTAAGAGAAATGTATAAACCAATGCTTCCATAAATTTGATTGTGGTTTACAATTATAGCTTTCATACCTGTTTTGTTTTTGTTTACTTGGGAGTATCCCTACGGATAAAGAAAGAGTAAAAGAAACGGCAGCGATTTAAATCAAGATTTCTACAGTACCCTACCTATTAAATAAAATCGCAAACAGAAACTATAAGAAAAAAGAAATGGTGCATCAGACTGTTTGTCTTTTTGTAGTTGGATCTCCAAGTTTTTGGAATGCCCCAAATTCTACTTGAGCATCCAAATCTGGATCAATACCAGCAAAAACATCTCTGAAAAGGGTTCTAGAACCATGCCAAATGTGTCCAAAGAAGAAAAGTAGAGCAAACGAAGCATGCCCAAAAGTAAACCAACCTCTTGGACTGCTACGAAAAACACCATCGGATTTCAAAGTAGCACGATCTAATTCAAAAATCTCACCCAATTGAGCCCGTCTAGCATATTTTTTCACAGTTGCGGGATCACTATAACTAACTCCATTGAGTTCACCACCATAAAACTCAACAGTTACACCTACTTGTTCGACACTATATTTAGACTCTGCCCTTCTAAATGGGACGTCGGCTCTAACAATTCCGTCTCCGTCTACCAAAACAACCGGAAAAGTTTCAAAAAAAGTAGGCATACGGCGTACAAAAAGTTCACGCCCTTCTTTATTTATAAAGACGGGGTGTCCTAGCCATCCAACAGCTATTCCATCCCCATTGTCCATTGAACCCGCTCGGAATAATCCCCCCTTTGCTGGATTATTACCAATATAATCATAAAAAGCTAATTTTTCAGGAATTTTAGCCCAAGCTTCTGATAAACTTTGATTTTCAGCTAGTCCAGCACTAACTCTTCGATATATTTCTTGTTGAAAGTATCCCTGATCCCATTGATAACGAGTAGGACCAAATAATTCGATGGGAGTAGTTGCAGAACCATACCACATAGTTCCAGCAACAACAAAAGCTGCAAAAAAGACAGCAGCAATACTACTGGAAAGGACGGTTTCAATATTACCCATACGTAATCCTTTGTATAGACGTTGAGGTGGACGAACACTAAGATGGAATAAGCCCGCTAATATACCCAACGTCCCTGCTGCAATATGATGAGAGGCTATTCCTCCCGGAACAAAAGGGTCAAAACCCTCCACGCCCCACGCCGGATTTACGGGTTGGACCTTTCCGGTTAGTCCATAAGGGTCGGATACCCATATTCCAGGACCAAATAATCCTGTTACATGAAATGCGCCAAAACCAAAGCAAGCCACTCCTGAAAGAAATAAATGAATTCCAAAAATCTTAGGCAAATCCAAAGAAGGTTTTCCTGTACGTTCATCACAAAAAATTTCTAGATCCCAATATACCCAATGCCAAATAGCTGCCAAGAAGCATAAGCCAGAAAACACGATATGTGCTGCGGCTACCCCTTCGTAACTCCAAAGACCCGGGTTCGTTATAGTCCCTCCTGTAATATTCCAACCGCCCCATGAGTTTGTTATTCCTAAACGAGTCATGAAAGGTATAACGAACATACCTTGTCTCCACATTGGATCAAGAACAGGGTCGGAGGGATCAAAAACAGCTAATTCATATAGAGCCATCGAACCGGCCCAACCAGCAACCAGAGCGGTATGCATTATATGAACAGAAAGCAAACGACCGGGATCATTCAATACAACAGTATGAACACGATACCAAGGCAAACCCATGGAAATACCCCTTTATCAACGAAAAATAGACACTATGTAACTTTATTGCATTGGAAAAAACTATGCTACGGACCCCCCCCCTTTTTTAGGTAATTATTTCGGAGAAAGGATTAATATTTGTTCTATTCTGTTAGTAATAATGGAACAATTCAATTCATAGGAAAAAAAGGGAAGCGGATCTATTCTATATCCGATAAGTACCAATACGCAATGGGGGTGAATCCTATTTTATATGAACCAAGATAGCTATTGTTGTTCATCATTCAGAAGCCCGTTCGTAAAAAATTTCCTTTATTTTTTTCATTCTCTCTTACTTTACTTTTATTTTATTTTAGCTTATTCAACTTATGTATTAAATATGATTAATTTAAATATGATTAATAAAGTAGGAAAAAAAGGATAATATTATTAAAAAATGAAACCCCAGTCTTACGTTTCCACATCAAAGTGAAATAGAGAACTTCATTCTCTTTTTTTTCATTTCATGCCTATTGGCGTTCCAAAAGTACCTTTTCGAAGTCCTGGAGAAGGAGATACATCTTGGGTTGACATATAGTGCGACTTGTCAGATATATTGGGCTATATGGGATTTTCCCATTTTCTCCCTCGATCGAGATATCCTCTGTTTCGCCCAAAAAGATTGATTTAATTATCAAAAATTTGTAACGCGAAGCGCAAAAAATAAAGTGGAATTAAATGCAGGGAGTATTTAGATTGATATTAGATTATCAAATTTTTTTATGGTTTACGTGATCGGACTAATAAAATGAAGTATCCAGGCTCCGTTTAGTAAAAACCCAATTGATAATTAATATATAATATTTTTATAATTACTACTTGTTATGATATGCAAAATTATGATAAAAATTTATATTAAAAAATACAAAAAATTTAAACTGGGTGATCTAAAACTGTTGATCAAATCAAAAAATATAATTCAAAATTTAGTGACTATTTGACAGAAGACATGTGAAAGAAATGAATTGAAAAAAAAAGGAGTAGTAAAAAAAAAAAAAGACGCGGTATTTGGTTGATTTGTCCTATATGTGCAAATAAAAATCGGGCAAATTTTTCCTTTTACTCGGGGTAGAGCATAAACCTAAAAAATGGAATAAAAAAGTAAGAAGCCCATTCAGGAACAAGAAAAAACCATCGCCATTTCAACTGAATCTCGATGAAAAAAAATATCAATGAATCAAGTTAGTCTGACAGGCTTAATCAATCGTTTTATTATAGGATTATAATATCTAATAAAAGGGGCAAAAACGTCTTTTTTCTTTTACTTTTAAAAAGGGAGCAAGCCCTTCCCTTAAAAGTTAGAAAAAAAAGCCTTCTATGAAAAAAAGGGGGTTGGAATCGACACATTGATTTTTTAACAATTTTTATTGAACCGTATGCATCAAAAGGTGCCTGTACGGCTCCTAAGGCATAAAATTTTATCCTAATCAACCGACTTTATCGAGAAAGATTATTTTTTTTAGGCCAAGAAGTTGATACCGAAATCTCGAATCAACTTATTAGTCTTATGATATATCTCAGTATAGAAAAGGATACCAAAGATCTTTATTTGTTTATAAACTCTCCTGGTGGATGGGTAATATCTGGAATGGCTATTTATGATACTATGCAATTTGTGCGACCCGATGTACAGACAATATGCATGGGATTGGCCGCTTCAATAGCATCCCTTATCCTAGTCGGAGGGGCAATTACCAAACGTATAGCATTCCCTCACGCTTGGCGCCAATGAGTTTTTTATTTTAGAGAAAAAATACTATGCCTTCGCCACCGGAAATATGAATTAGTTAAGTAATAATAGCATGGCACTTCGAATTCGATATGAAATTTTTGAGATAAAAAAAATAAAATTAGATTATATATTGAAAGAGTAGTATGAGATAAGAAAGGGGTTTTTCAAATGATATCTTACCTATTCGGGCACATCTCAGCGTCACAAACTTTGTTTTCACACCGGAAGCTTATTTACAAAATTTATATTAAAAAAGACACTTTGGGATTGCTGAATCATAGACGAATAAAAAAAATGATATATAAAGCAACGGAACCATCATAGTATTTTTTTAACTCCTACAAAAAGAAGGATGGTAATTGGATCATTTATGGATCTGCGTATAATACAACCTATATTTTGTTTTCGCTCGCCGAAAATAAAGGTCAAAAAAACGTAAATTCCATTGTGGAGCCGTATGCAATGCACAAAAAAAGCCTGTACGGTTTTTCAAATTTCTCTGCTTTTTTGGTTATCTCGCCTCGTTCTGCGAAATATAAGAACCTTTTCTATTATATCATTCTATTATATCATCAGGGTAATGATCCATCAACCCGCTAGTTCGTTTTATGAGGCACAAACGGGAGAATTTATCTTGGAAGCGGAAGAACTACTAAAACTTCGCGAAACCATCACAAGGGTTTATGTACAAAGAACGGGCAAACCTATATGGGTTGTATCCGAAGACATGGAAAGGGATGTTTTTATGTCAGCAACAGAAGCCCAAGCTCATGGAATTGTTGATCTTGTAGCGGTTCAATAAAAAATAGGAGCGATTTCATGCAAATCTACAATTTATAATTTTATATCTTTTTAGATTAAAGGTGTAGTTTCATATTCTCTTCAATATAAAAAAAATATATTGAAGAGAATCTTTATATTGAAGAGAATCTTGAAGAGAAGTAATTCAGAATTAGCCGGTTAGAACCAATCTAAACCAGCCCATTATTTATATGATTCCGTATGCCAACCATTAAACAACTTATTAGAAATACAAGACAGCCAATCCGAAATGTCACGAAATCCCCAGCGCTTCGGGGATGCCCTCAGCGACGAGGAACATGTACTCGGGTGTATGTGCGACTCGTTTAGATCGTAGACTGAGACACAAAAAGTAAATTATTTTTTAAATATCAAAGATCAGTACCTTTGAATAAAATATAATGTAGGAACTCGATTCATTATTTAAAAAAGCTAGATCGCTCATATCTTATATTGTGTCTGAAACTTATGGTTTACATTGGTGCAAATCCAATCAACTCCATTTTTTTTAGAAAAACCCCCAATGATAACAAATGGTTATCCATTAAGCGGGGGAAATTACTTTTTTATTAAAAAGATTCCACTCTTGAAAGAAAAGAACGGACTAACAGGGTAAACGACCAAATCAATTTTTATTTTTAAAATGAAATACCGTTACTGTATAAAGTGGATCTCATTGTGAAAGACCTATTACTGGAATATTCATGGGGTAGAGCCAAAGAATGTGAATTGTACAAGTTACCAGATAGTATTGATTAATTAAAAGAAGGAGCTCCGGTGTATAGAGAGGACCTCACCGTTTTAGAAGTAACCATATAAACGATGGAACCCACTATTTATCCATTTATATTTACTACTTTTTGTTTTTGTAGTTATTATATTTTTTATATTAAGTATCAAGGCTATTTCTCCTTTCAAAGCAAATGAAAATACCCAGCAAAAAATAGTGGTGGGGAAGGTTAGAGTAGCAAAAGCCATTGGAATTTTTTTTATACATTGGAATAATTCGTGTGGTTATTAATAGACTGGTAAAGGGGAAAAGAATAACTAAAAAAGAATTAGTTATTCATCAAAGTTTGATTTATTCAATGACTAGAATTAAACGCGGATATATAGCTCGGAGGCGCAGAACAAAACTTCGTTTATTTGCATCCAGCTTTCGAGGGGCTCATTCACGACTTACACGAACTATGACTCAACAGAGAATAAGAGCTTTAGTTTCGGCTCATCGGGATAGGGGTAAAAGAAAAAGAGATTTTCGTCGTTTATGGATCACTCGAATAAATGCCGTAATTCACGAAGCGGGGGTATTCTATAGTTATAACCGATTCATACACAATCTGTGCAAGAAGCAATTACTTCTTAATCGTAAAATACTTGCACAAATAGCTCTATTAAATAGGAATTGTCTTTATACGATTTCGAATGAGATCAAAAAATAAGGGGGTTGGAGGAAACCCACTAAAATATTTTAAATAGAGTTCTAAGGAGAATGAGCTCGGGAAGGTAGAGTAGAAATTAGTATTATAAAAAACAAAACGAGGTTATCTAGTCGCTAAAAAAAGAGTTTTTATTTTCGACGATTCTTTTCTTTTTTTTTTTTATGACAGACACAGACGTAACAATCAAATTTTGATTCTTGATTGGATTTTTCGAACAAAATATTAATCTCTTTTTTAATTCCTTCAGTTTGGAATTGTTATTCAATTGAAGAATAAGTCTATTTTTTTCTGGTTCTAAGGCTAGTAGTTCTAGGGGTCGACTCACTTCTTTCAAATTGTTTCTGATTATTAAGAAAAGGTAACAAAGATAAAATACGAGCTTGTTTTATAGCAATAGTAATTAATCGTTGTTGTTTTAAAGTCACTCTATTCACCCGTCTAGATAATATTTTTCCTTGTTCACTAATAAATCGACTAATTAAACTCATGTTTCTATAATCAATTCGATCCCCCGATTGGATCGGGGGCAAACGCCTACGAAAAGATCGCTTGGATTTAGTAAAAAGTCGCTTAGATTTATTCATAATTTTTTTATTCCTTATCTCTAAAATCCTATTTTGATCGGATCAAAATAAAAACGATTTCTATTTATATTCTATATAGGATAGAGTTTCTATATAGAATTAAGAATATAGGATTAGATTTATTTCTATTGATTTATTTGTTTATATTTATATATATGTAATATATATAGATACTATCATTATTCCTGTTCTTAAAATAACAGTTGACATACTAAATTTTATCTATTTCTTTATTTCCCCGTGAATTGTATGTTTATAACAATAGGGACAGAATTTTATCAATTCCAATCGACTAGGGGTGTTATGCCGATTCTTTTGAGTAATATATCTGGAAATTCCCGCCGATTCTTTCTTAATATCATTTCGAACACAACAAGTACATTCCAAAATAATTGTTACTCGAACATCTTTACCCTTGGCCATGAAACCTCCTTTGGATTTATGATTCACCCCAATCTTCTATTTTATTTTTAGGATCCAGAAAGAACAAGAACCAAAAAAATAGAAGCTGTTAACTAAAAAAAAATTCGGAAATATTTTGTTGCAATGAATATTATTTAGTAATTAAATAAAAATAAAATAATAAGCAATACAATGATTTTTTTTAAACTATATTTAAAATCTTTGTACAGTATTTTTTTAAGTATCTCGTAGGATACTATTTCCCTAGCAACACCTTTTTTTCGTTCTATTAATAAATCCTGAACCCACTTTTTTATGACCTTTCGCCCCCACCTTTTTTTTTCTAATTTTTTTTTAGAATGAATTAGAAAAAAAAAAGGTGGGGGGGGATAATTAGTCCCAGATCGTTGATTGTATCTCTAATTTTTTTTCACCCTTTCTGATGTTAATAACTAGAATTAAAAAAAGGGAAATGTTAATGCATCTGGAAATAAACGATTAATCTCTATTAATAAACCTGCTGATGAAACGAACCATAGAGTACTTAGTACCGGCGCTACGGAAAGATATGTTTTTAGATCTCGCATTTAAAATCCTCCTTCTTTCTTCTTTAATTGTATTACATTATATATAATATAGTAATATATATAACTACAGATGTACATGTAGTTAATAAGTTCTTGTATACGTAACCCCCCATTTTCAAAATTAGAATTGAAATATTGTCTACTATAACTATTTTATAGATTACGTTTTCAAATGGAAAGGCCTTTTATGTCAAATTTAAATTGATAGAATTTTTGTAAAAAAGTAATTTTTAATTATATGTTTGTTATCTGATATGAGACAAAAAAAATAAGAAATTAATTTTATATAACAATATAAAAGAAGAAGGATGTGGAAAACAAGGCAGGAATTCTCTACAATGACACTGTAAACCAATTGAAAGGGATGTAGCGCAGCTTGGTAGCGCGTTTGTTTTGGGTACAAAATGTCACGGGTTCAAATCCTGTCATCCCTACCTATTACTGGCAGTAACGAAGGATCTAAAATAGATCTATCTTTTTTTAATAAAATAGGACATACACATAATTCTGAAATTTATGATATACTATATCATAGTATATACGTACAAAATCTATTCGGGTTAAAGAATGTCCTCTTTATAGTTTATAGCCTTTTCGTTTTTTAGAAAAAACAAGAAAAGCGCTCTTAGTTCAGTTCGGTAGAACGTGGGTCTCCAAAACCCAATGTCGTAGGTTCAAATCCTACAGAGCGTGATTTCATTCTTGTTTATTAGATTGTGTCAAAATTCCAATGTTCGCAAATAATTGAGCAGCAATCTGAATTAGACCTCCCGCATATGAAAGCAAGAAGGAGGTCAGTAAAAAAGGAGATGTTAATTAATCAAAAGTCCAACTGATCACCACGCCTGTATTGTAAATAAGCTGTTACGAATAATCCAGCCAAAGTAATAGGAATTAGACCTAAGACGATTCCAAATAAAAAAACTTCAATCATTTCAATTTTCTTTTATTTTCATTTTTTAAAGGGAGAAAAGAGAGGTACTAGCTATTCCTAGCTCTTAATCTGTATTGCCAATGAATCTCAATGACCAAAATTGGGTAATTAACCTGGTAGGGAACTATCGAACATATGAAATACCACAGAACTCCTTTTTATAAAAAAATCTTCATTCAATTAATTTCAAATAAGTCGTATTTTGCTTAGACCAATAAATAGAACCGAGGTTATAGTTAAAGCTGCTAGTAGAAAACCGAAATAACTAGTTATAGTAGGCATGAAGGGACTCAATAAAATATGTTTTTTTATACATATGTTTCTAAAGTACTTCCCTAAGTTTCAATTAAAAAAATTTTTAAGAGATAGAGGTAGATAAAAATACTAGTTACAAGAATCAAAAAATTCAATTGAAAATTTGTGAATTATCAATCATTATAGTATAGGTGGTATGAACAAAAATAGAGAAAAAGAACGCAATCCATCGTCTTTGGCATTTGCACCATCTCAGGATTCAGAATTCACGTAACTGATTCATTGAAAAACTCTTTAAGAAAAAAAAAAAAAAACTCTATTATCTAACTTCAGTCAAAACGTATAACTTTTTTTGAATGAATATGTAAAATTTTTAAAATTAAGTTGTTTTATTCTTTTTTTTAAGTGACCTTAGAACCTAGAATACGCCCACTTCTACTTTAAGTTCAAATTAAAAGTTCAAATTAAAATTAAATTTACTTAAATTTTAATTTGAACTCATTAGATTAAGATTAATATTAATTTAGATTAAGATTAATATTAATTATAGTAGAGCGGTTTTCTTCATTTAATCTATCGAATGAGACCAAAAATAGGTATCCTACACGGAGAACGAGATCAGTAAAAAAAAAATATTTATTTATTTTAACTAGATTTGAAAAGATAACTAGATTTTTAAAACTTGTAATTATCAATTTATATTATCGTTTCCTTTATAGGTTTTAGATTTTTTCTTTCGAGATTATATAGAAAATAGAGTGAAAAACCCATCATCTTTGTAGTTAGTTAAAGAAATGAAAAAACCGTTTAATTGATCCAAAACCATTCTTCTTTTTCTTGTTACTGTAAATTCATTCCTTAAAATGAAACAAAAAGCAAAAAAAAGGGGGGGGTCGCATTATCATTACAAAAAAATCTCTTCTATAATTATGCATATGCAAAGAAAATGAAATTTATGGATTTTGGATTCAATTGACTTAGGACAA